AAAAACAAATTTATCGACTTATCACGATGAATTATATTTGTTCGATACACTGTTGTCAATATAAATGTTGAGAAAATAATACAACGGAAAAACAAAATAAATATAAATGGAATTTTTTTCAATACTATTAAAAAAGGGCTTGTGTTGGATTGGCACTACATAGCTGAAAAAAGTTTAGATAGAGGAATAAAAAAATACCAAGTAGAAAAAAATATCAGATTGAATCAATAATATAATCAATAATAAGTAACTAGAATAAAAAAGGGAGGATTCCTTGGTTATTACTTATTAGTATTCAACGAAAACCGACCAATTGAAGGAACTCCCGGAATTTTATATTTCTAGGATCAAGCAACTCGAGTTTTGTCGTTCTAGAACATGAGATTTTATAGAAGCAATGAAAAATAGATATGAGTAGAATCCAAAAAAGGAAAAAAGTATATATATAAATACAAAAATTTATATAAGAATTACTATCCCTTTCTATTTCTTTATTTCCTTAATTCAATTTTGTTTGATTAGGACCAAGTTACTTAAAAACCTCTGCCTTTTTTAAAAGATACCGAACAGTTCCTGTGGGCTGAGCGCCCTTTTCAAGGAAATATAGAATAGCAGGAACGTTTAAATAACTTTGATTCTTTATCGGATCATAAAAACCTACGTTCCGAAGATCTCTTCCTTCTCTTCGGGATCGAACATCAATTGCAACGATTCGATAGACGGCTCATTGGGATAGATCTAAGTAAATGAACAAGACCCCCCCTAGAAACGTATAGGAAGTTTTCTCCTCGTACGGCTCGAGAAAAAATGATTTGGAGTTTTGTCTACGTATAGAATTCTAATTTCTGGCAAAGGAGTTGATAAAATAAATTAGAATGGGATTTAACTCATTTTTTTCTTCCTCCTTCCTGAAAAAATAAAAATCATTTGTACCCATAACTCAAGTTGGATAATTCTCAAAGAGCTTAAAAGAAAAAAAATCTTTAGGCAATTTATTTCATTTTTTGAATGGTCTTTAACCCCCTCTTGCTTGTCTCATTTAATCTTTATTATTATCCAGTTATTGAGACAATTGAAAAAACGGTGTTTCCTTGTTCTGGGATCCTTTTTTTGTTTTAAATCAGTGGGTTTAGACATTACTTCGGTGCTTCTTAATCCTTACAAAATGGCAGCAACATACCCCTTTTGTGATTTCTTTCTATCAAAGAATCATATAAACGCTCGATTCCCGCGTGATACACTTTGAATCGAAAGACTTTTCTCAATTTCAACAAATTTTACTTTTGAATTAAAAACTTGACTGAATCGGATCCTTTCAATTTCTATATTGATATATATGATATACTTACAAAGTTGTTCCAATTTATTGATTGGTATTAACCCTAGATTCTTGCCCCCTGAAAGATGAATCCATACTTTCTACCCGAGCTCCATCATGTACTATATTCATTACAACCTAACAAAAAAGGATTCTAGTGAAAACAGAACAGATGTCGGGTCAAGAGCACCTTCATTCATAGAAAAGATGGCGGATGTAAGAATAAAAATCCACAACGGATCGTGTCCTTCAAGTCGCACGTTGCTTTCTACCACAGCGTTTCAAACGAAGTTTTACCATAACAAAAAATTCCTCTAATTTGGAACCCATATGGAATTGATTCAATTATGGAATCATGAATAGTCATTGGTTCCGTCGATACATAAACATATTAATCTATACCCTTTTTTCTTCTATACAAATTCTTCTATACAAAGATGGCAAAAATTTTTTTGAAGCAATCTTAGCAAGATCCCACCTATTATTGTATGTTATTGTATGAATGCAACACTTTAACTTTACTTTTTATTAAAAAAATTAAAATATCTGTTTCTTTTCGAATTGAATCATCAACTATTTAAAGCAGATAAATGGATTGACAAAAAAAACCCCATTTTATTTTTTTGTGTGAGATAGATAAAAAAGACCGATCGAAGAGAATATTTAAGTACTTGTTCTTTCGATTCTAATTTTATTAATAAGATAAGATGAACGAATTAGGGGTTTTTCGTACCTATGAGATAGACTGAACTACAGTCTTTATTATGGATCCGTTACATATGTAACTTGATTCGTTATTAATGAGATTCGGACATACACAGATATACATATATTTAAAATAAGACCTCCTGTTACTGTTACTAATTAAGAACTATCTATCCCACGACGCTCTGGGAATGCTGAATCAGAACAAAAATAAAAAAGGATACCTTTTGGGGAAAGGATACTCTCTAGGGACAAAGACAAACAAGTCCAGATTAGGCGCTTGCTCCTAATTTTTTAGTTTACCCAAACCCAGTCTTGTCTTAAGAGACTTAATCCCATTAATTGAATGTAATAACCCTCCTCTTGTTTAGAATAAAGAGATCCTAATAATTTGGCTACCCCATTTTTTTAAGTTTAATTTGAATGGATAAAGAATAAGATATAGGATATAGGAAAGAAGTGCTCTTTCTTAGTGTA